TTCATTTAAATTGAAATTTTACTTAGAATTTTGAATTATATTATTAAAGTAAGAGTAATAAAATGAATGAATCAATTTAATAAAATGAATTAATCAATTATACTATAAAGCTTATTATAGTATAGCATACTATATATCTATTTCTATAAATAATTCTATTTATATTATATATATTTAGTATTTAGAATAAAATTCGAATATCTAGTATAAGATTAAGTGTCTCTTAGAAAAACCCTAAATTTTTACATAGATAAAAATCTAACAAAGATATGGAAATCAATTGCGTCCATGCGTCCAATAGGATTTGAACCTATACTAAAGGTTTAGAAGACCTCTGTCCTATCCATTAGACAATGGACGCTTTTCATTCCAATTTGTTTTTTTTTACTTTAAAGAATTAAAGAAAAAGAATGCGAGATAATTATTATATTTTTAGAATTCCCCATTAATATAAATAAAAAATTCAAAATGTAATTTATTTTTAGTAAAAAAAAGGTATGTATAATAAATACTCAAAATTTTTCAAATTTGATATTATATCTATAGTATCTTAATTAATTCAGATTATTAATAAGATTATTAATAATTGGAATATTTTAGATTTTAATAAAATATTCGGACTTTTCTTTTATGCAAAAAAAGACAATTTTTCGTAGAATTATTCCTTGGTATTCTATTAGATTAGTAGATTAGAATTTAGATTCTAATGCATCCTATATTATTATTCTAGACTTTACTAGCCTAGAATAATAGATAAAGCGGGTAGCGGGAATCGAACCCGCATCGTTAGCTTGGAAGGCTGAGGGTTATAGTCGACGTTGATTTATCTTAACGTCTCTAATTCAAAACCGAACATGAAACTTTGGTTTCATTCGGCTCCTTTATGGAATATTGAGAAATTCCCATATCATCGTATAAAAGACGTGAACCCAAAGAATTCATTTAATATTAATTTATTAATCTTTTAATATTAATTTATTTTATTAATCTTAATAATAAATTAATAATAAAAAAGAATCAAATTGATTTAGTATTTTTATATTGAATTATTATTAATAACAACTCAAACTTTGATTCTTTTTTTGAACTTGGACCCATAACATCTATGTCGGCTTTCTCTCTTACTGTGGTCAAAAGAAGGCGCTTTCTAGATGATCCCTATAGAAGAATGGGGGAGGGGAATTTTAACAATTTTTCTAGTTACTTCGTTATCTATTTCTATTTGAATTGAAAGAATCCTTAGGAAAAGTTTTTTGTTTACGCCGGGCTAATAAAATCAAACAAAACTCAATGTCTCTAGTAAACCAAAGTCACCTTTTAATAGCTATTTCGCTTTAATCTTTTCTAAAAAAAAATCAAAGATTTAGTTACGATTATAAATAAACTTTTCTATATTTATCCATGGACCCTTTACTCATACTCATTCAATTGAATGTATTCATTCAATTGAAAACATTTTGTTTCGTAATTTCAAAATCCAATTTATGTTTATGAAGTTATAGTTGACTCTTGGATACAAATTACGAAAATGTATATTCTTCTTCGAATTTTTTATTGAAAGGTAAAGGATTGAATCCTTTTAAGAAATAAAGTTTTTGATCGGACTATGAATCCAATCGAAGGACCCCTTAACCATTAAGGGGCTATTAGAACGAATCACACTTTTACCACTAAACTATACCCGCTATAATCCCATTATTATATAGAAAGGATTTTTTGTCGAGTAAAGTAATTTGTCGTAATTAATATATGATCAAAGAAGAATCATCAAAACGAAAAGGGGAGCATTGACTTAGTTTTTTGTCAGTACACTTTAGGAAAGGAAAACTCCTTCCTGTTTAACTAACTATTTAAATAATTAGTTAAATAACTAAAAAAACTCTTTCTTTTTCGAAAGGGGTTTTGGTGACTGCTGGTCAAAGCTCATTAATTCAGAACCAAAATAAAGGTATTCTTCAAAAAAGCAGGGTCCTTTTTTTTTATCCAGTAAAAAAACAATAAAATCAGAAATGAGACTATAATTCTTTAATTATAGAAAATAGAAATGGAAATATTCCCCTATTCTTATTTCTTTTTATTATTTTTCCTTCTTGTTTGAATAACAAAAAAGGGGCCCGGCTAGGTACCGACCGGGGCCAGGCCGTGGAAATCAACATGAAAAAGGAGAGCTATTTCATATGAAAAGGTCATATGAAATTGATATGAGAAGCTATTTACATATAGAGTATTCTTCTGTAATTTCTAAATTTTTATTATTAATGTGTCTAATTTTTATCTAATTTTTATATTTGACTTAAAAATATAATATTTCACTAGAATTTCTATTTAAAATAGATTTCTTAGTTATTTATTCTTCTATATAAAAGCTTTCATTTATTTTCTATTTATTATTTTTTTTTTATTCAATCTTAAAATTATTCAAAATGAAAGCTTTTATATAAGGATCTAAAACCCTTATATTAATTATTAATGAATAATTAAAAAACAAAATTTTACACTATCTATTATAGTTATAGTAAAAGTGTGATAGTAATACTTAAAAAGTAGTGAGACAAAAAAGCGCTTTTTTTTGCATTTGGCAAGCATTACATACTTTTTTTGTATATGGAACTTTTGAAATTTTACCAATTAAATTAATTGGGAGAGATGGCTGAGTGGACTAAAGCGTCGGATTGCTAATCCGTTGTACGAATCTTTTGTACCGAGGGTTCGAATCCCTCTCTTTCCCTTTCTGTTACGTTGGTAACTCTTGGTATTTTCATTTTCTTTCGAATTAATCCCCTTATGTTTTTTTTTGAAAAAACGTTCTTTATAATCGTTTTTCTTTTCATTTTTATGGTTAAAGATGTGAAAGAGATAAAATCCTAAAAACAGTTAAAAATGAAGCAAAGAAAACAATTTTTTTTTATTCTTCACGTCCGGGATTTCGTCCTGGATCATTAGATAGGAATCCGAAGATGAATAGAGAAACAAAGAATATCACTACCGTATAAACAAAAAGTTTGAGAGTAAGCATTACATAATCTCCAAGATCTTCTTTATTTGTTTGGGAAAAAGAGAATAGATTTTCAATTTTTAGAACATAGAAAAAAGATCAAATTTTTCAGAAATTGGGTTGAGTCTTTTATTCTAATTTTTCCTTTTTTTTTCAGATATTGCGGAGGACTCTAATTATAATATTTATTTATACTTATCTATATTTTATAAATGAGTTGATCTAGCTTTTTCGCGGTTATATATGAATCTCAATCGTTTATTTCAGGGTTCATACTGTAAGACTCATCTGATCTTATCAATTGTTTTATTTTTTTCGGGACTAAATTCATAATTTAGTAGCACGGTATTTAAGATCTTATCGAAAACTTACAGCAGCTTGCCAAACAAAGGCTAAAAGAAAAAAGAAAAGAGGGATTACAGGCATAATATCTACGATCGGTTTCAAAAAAGCGTAGGCCTCTGGCAATTTGGCCAAGACAAAACTGCTTGAATAAAGGGCAGAATTAAAACAGATCCAGATCAAACTAAAGATATTAAGCATAACATAATTTTTATTCTTAAACATAGAAAGATACTTTTTTTGAGTTATTAATAGATTTTTCAATTTTTAATCTAAAAATGACTAAAGTAATGTAAAAAGCTAGAGTATACCAAGTAAAAATTCTTCATTCAATTCTGAAAAAAAACGAATAGAAGAAATCGTACTTTCATCCAATATCTTAATTGAATTCTATATTATGATCAATAAATTAAGTTTCATTTTATATCCACATGTATCAAAATCCTATGAGCTATCTAGTTCATAGAAATTTTTGACTGGAATTGACGAACAACCAACAACACTATTAGTGTTTAGTAGTAACGAATAGAAATGGGGCGTGGCCAAGTGGTAAGGCAACGGGTTTTGGTCCCGCTATTCGGAGGTTCGAATCCTTCCGTCCCAGAGCATACCCATATAGATAGAATATAAAATAAAATTTTATTTTTATTACTATATCTAAATATTTATATTTATATTCTTTATATAAATATAAGAGTATCTATTCTCAGTATATCAGAATAATTTTTCATAGTTTAACTATATCAAAATAAATCTTTTTAGAATAAAAAAAGATTGTCTTTTTGAGCGCCTTTCTGTAATTCTAATTAGTTCTAAGTTCGAAATAGACCTCGCTTAATTCACTTAATTCAATCAATACGAGGTCTATTAATCTAATCTATTTACGGATGTAAAATATGTAAACAAAAAATAAATTACATTCTATATTCATATAGAAACATAGAAAAAATAAAGAATTAAAATAGATCGTATAGATTAGCTAGATATCTAAGTGAAAATTTTGGATTACTCAAAAATATGGATAAAATATAGATATCGATAGTACCCCTCAACCAATTACTTATTTATGATTCCTTAATGGAATTACATACTTTAGCTAAAGGAGGCATATGCTCAAACTTCGTTTGAGACGCTGTGGTAGAAAACAACGAACTATTTATCGAATCGTTGCAATGGATGTTCGATCCCGAAGAGATGGCAAACCACTTCGAAAGGTTGGTTTTTATGATCCAATAAAAAATCAGACCTATTTTAATTTTCCTGATATTCTCTATTTCCTTGAAAGGGGTGCTCAACCTACAGAAACTGTTCAAGATATTTCAAAGAAATCGGTTTTTTTATGTAACTCCGCCTTAATCAAAGAGAATTCAATCAATGAAATAAAAAAACGGGGGGTTATATGATTTATATATAACTTGGTCAACCCTTTTTTCTACTCCGCTTCTTTCTGTTTGATTCTTACCTATCAATTTCTTTCTTTTATGGAATATTTTTAGGTATTACGAGTGCTAGGTATTAGTAATATTATATGTTGTAATTGACAATGTTTTTGAGAGAAATTCATAATTGATAGAAGATGGAGAGAAAAAAGATCAAATACAAGTGAATAAATGAAAAAAAAAAGGTTTTATAACGAAAATTTCGTCATAGCCTTTCCTTTTTTGTGGAGTATTCTTGGTTGGAATTCAATTAACAAGATGAATTCTTTACGCCTAAACTTTTTTCTATCCCTATCTATTAAGGAAACACCATTCAAATAAACACAAGCTTTATGCTTGTGTTTATTTCTTTTTTTTTTTTTATTTATATTAATTTATAGAATATATAAAATAAAATACTTAGGTATTTCTATATTTTCATTTTCTTTTAGAAAAAAAAACAACTTATTCTCTATATCTTCTATAATCTATATATATATAGATTATAGAAGATAGAAGATATAGAAGAATTTTGAATTTTATAGAATTTTTTGCTTTCTTTATTGTATTCGTTATCAAGTGTATCTTTTTCTCAACATTCACACTCATATTGACAGTAGCCTCTCAACCAAATATAATTCGTTGTGGATAACTGCATCTATTGTTATACCTTTTTTTTACTTCATTACATAGCAGGGGATAAGATAAGCGGCAGCAAGAAAGGATTTCTGAATTTGGATTATATCCTTCATTTTTAGTTGATAATTTCTTGTGGTTTTATCTGATCCGTTCGTTTTTATGTTTCGAATCAATTCTCCTTTTTATATTTTAGTTTCTTGCTAGTTAAAAAGTTTCATGCGCCGGGGAATTCAATTTCTTTTCTTTTTATTGGTATTTCGATTGTATCTATCCATCTTAATTTTGATTTATTAATTTAATAATACGGTTTATTGGGGGGTTGCTAACTCAACGGTAGAGTACTCGGCTTTTAAGTGCGACTAGCATCTTTTACACATTTCTATGAAGAAATAAATTCGTCCATACTATCGGTAGAGTTGGGAAGACCGCGACTGATCCAAAATAATAGGAATGAATGGAAAAAACAGCATGTCGTATCAATGGAGAATTCCTGGAATTTTTTGATTACCAAAGTGATCCAAAACTTTGTTTGAATTCTTGGCGCAAAACCAAAAAAATTCAAAGTCGGGTTAAGTGAATAAATGGATAGAGCCCCATAGCTCAAATTCTAGGGAGATGAAAAAAGCAACGAGCTTCTTTTCTTAATTTGAAGAATTTTCCGATCTAATTATATGTTAAAAATAATATTAGTGCCTGACGCGGGAAAGGGTTTTTCCATGAGTGGATTCTCCTTTTTTTATGAGTCCTAACTATTAGCTATTCACCATTATAATTCTGGGGTGGAGCCGAAGGTGTATAAGAAGCAGTATATTGATAAAGAGATTGTTTCCAAAATCAAAAGAGCGATTGGCTTGCAAAAATAAAAAAAAGCTTCTAGGCATCTTTTTATCCTTTAATGAACATAAAACAATTAGATGGATAAAGGAGAGGATAGAGAATCCGTTGATGACTTTCTCTTTTGCCGAGGTATTTTTTCGTTATCTTACTCTATTTATTATTTCTTTTTTTCTTAACTATTAACTAAAAATACTCTTGTTTTGACTGTATCGCACTATGTATCACTTGAGAATCCAAAAAACCTTGCTTTTTTATGAAATTTCAAATGGAAGAGTTTCAAGGATATTTAGAATTAGATCCATCGCAGCAGCATGACTTCCTATATCCACTTATTTTTCGGGAGTATATTTATGTATTTGCTCATGATCCTGGTTTAAATAAGTCCCTGTTGTCACAAAATGTCAGGTATGACCATAAATTGAGTTTACGAATTGTAAAACGTTTAATTACTCGAATGTATCAACAAAATTTTTTGATTATTTCCACTAAATATTCGAATCAAAATTGGTTTTTTCGATACAACAATAATTTATATTATCAAATGATATCGGAGGGGTTCTCCCTTATTATGGAAATTCCATTTTCCACACGATTCACATCTTGTTTAGAAAGGTCAGAAATGGTAAAATCTCATAATTTACGATCAATTCATTCCATATTTCCCTTTTTAGAGGACAAATTTTCACATTTAAATTATGTGTTACATGTACTAATACCCTATCCGATCCATCTCGAAATCGTGGTTCAACTCCTTCGTTGTTGGGTGAAAGATGTTTCTTCTTTGCATTTATGTCGATTTATTCTTCATGAGTGTTGGAAGTGGAATAGTCTTCTTACTTCACAGAAATCCATTTACATTTTTTCACTTTCACAAAGTAATCAAAAATTTTTCTGGTTCCTATATAATTCTTATGTATATGAATACGAATCTATCTTCCTTTTTCTACGTAACCGAGATTCTCATTTACGGTCAAAATCCTCTCAGGTCCTTCTTGAGCGAATCCATTTCTACGGAAAAATAGAACATCTTGCAAAAGTCTTTCCTAATCATTTGAAGGTTATCCTGTGGTTTTTGAAGGATTCTTGCACTCATTATGTTAGATATCAAGGAAAAGCCATTTTGGCTTCAAAGGATACGCCTTTTTTGATGAATAAATGGAAATTTTACCTTGTAAATTTATGTCAATCTAACTTTTATGCGTGGTCTCAACCGGAAAGGATCTATTTAAACCCATTATTCAATAATTCTATCGACTTTTTGGCCTATTT